TGTCCGAATAATAAAAGCAAATGAAGTATGTCCCAAAGTAAACCAACCCCTTAGACTGCTATGAAAAACACCATCGGATTTCAAAGTAGCACGATCTAATTCACAACTCTCAGGTGTCAATTGGGACCTGAGAGTTGTAACCGAGTCGTACAAGTGGGTTGACAAGGCAGTTGTGTTTAGGCCGGAGCTTGGGAACTGACAATCATCAGTTATAGACGGGTTGTTAGTCGTCTTTGCTCCAACTCCCTTCTACTCGTTCCACGCCCAATTTGATCAAACTCCTTTGTCTTGATTCAAGGCTCGGATCCTCTCTTAATATAGAAGGAATTCATCCCAAAGCGAGGACCCAGGGAAGGTGCATAATAAGGTAGTGTAAGCACAAAGATAGGTCTGAAAGCGATGAGCAGCAGAAAGGTAGCTTAACAGCAAGACCCTCCTTTTACTAAAGTAGAGAAGTGGGAGATTGATTCGTTTAAGTAGTTAAGGCCATTAGCCTTTAATGGAATCGCTAGTAATCGCGGATCAGCATGCCTTGCAGCTATTTCGGAGTGGGGTAATTCTCCTAAGAATAAGAAAGAGTAAAGAAGTACTTTGTTCGAATCAACGTGTGTCACGAATGAGATTGGTTCTCTTTTGACCTTCCTATTGGGGATCAGACTCGCCATTTCATAAAGATAAAAAGGCACTATTACACTCATGGTCAGGTAAGCGCTTATGCTGCTTGACGCAACTACAACTACCACTGGAAAGCATCAAACAAGCAAGAGTTCCACGCGCTTATTCACCGAATTCACTGACTAAGCCAACTACTTACTAAAGTCTGTTGGTAGGTAGGGTCAAGTTGTTGAAGGGGAACCCAGCCTCTATAGTAAGTAAAGAAAGCATAGAAAAAGTGTGCTCTATAGCTAGCTCCAATTGAAGAGGTTTAGGGGATGAGCTAGTTCCCTTTTTCACTACGTAAGCCTCGGGCTAGTCTTTTATTTAGCCCTGAACCAGGGCGGAAGGGAGCGGATGACTAAAGGCTTTTAGATCTCCCCTCCTATCCCAATTCCTTGTATATCGATCGGAAAGAAGGAGCTGGAAATACTATCAGTGGTTCTTCCTTCCTATGCCATCTATCTTTAAGAGTTTTTAGCCTGACCTTAGGTCTGGAAGTTCTAGTAGCAATGGGCATCTAGGCAAGCTTTGATTAGATAGTCTAATTTTATTAATTAGATAAGAGATTGTGTATCTGTTCTTAGTGAGTCCAACCGTATTGTGACGATCAGGTGGGTTGAGCGGGACATCAATAGTTGTATTTTCATTCTTGTACTGTTTGGTTAAAGGGCATTCAGGCTCTTTCCCTCTCACGAGTACTTACTATAAGGGGTGGTCCGGAATCGGTTGAAAGCAAATATCTAAGAGCAGCTTTCCTTAATGTCTACTCGCTTTCGAGTGAACTGAACTCTTGGACTGTCTGAAAGGTAAACTTGTTCAAGGCATTTTTCACTCGTTTACGGGACCAGTGGCAAAGGAAAGGATTGTTGCACTCTCTTGCTTGAATGAATTGAGATTAGTGGATGTTTGTTCATTGGGGTTTCTTCTATCTATATTTAGACCTACTGGATCAACTACTCCGGCTTTTAGCCTTTGGAAGGAGTGGAATCCTAAAGTCACTCGCCCGTTGAAACTCTTCGGTACTGCTTCAAACTCTTCTGTCCATCCCATCTAAACCCCTTGAATGAGTGAATCCGGGGACAGAGACCTAGCTGCTTCTTTATTTAAAAAACAAAGATAAGGTCTAAGACCGTCTCTTCTTTTCCACATCCTCATTCTTCCTTCTTTCCGTATACCTTAAGCTTCTAATGCTAGGTCATCAGCTTTCCTAATCAATCAATTAATGTGTAGGACCCTGCCGTCATCGAACTGAACTGAAGGTCTAACCTTTCCGCATTTTTAGACAGACTAATGAAAAAGACCTCCTGCTTTCATAGAGATGTTTTCTTCTCTGATCGCCCGGGGTTAACCATATATGGATGAATAAGCGTGAAGTTCGACAATCTTTTGATGGACGGGAGTCGACTGACTGAGAAGGAACTGACAGAAGGTGGAAAAGAGGAGTGAAAGCATTCGACGTAGTTGGCAAGGACTTGGCTAATCATAATAAGGTTGGTCTCACCTTCGTCTGGGGACTGGAACGATGAGATGGCTGATGGCGACCCCCCTCTTTGTCTTTTTCAGTAAAATAAATCACCCCGATCTAAGGGATCCGCAGTCTTCAATGTGAGCCCAAGCACTCCACTCTAATAGTAGGAGAAAGGAAAAGGAGCAATCCAAGCTCTTTTTGAATCTGATATTGGATAGGCTAAGCTAGGTTTAGCTCGCTTTCTCTACGGTTTTGCTGAACTTGTCAAGCCCATGGAGCAGCTTCACCTTCTCTCCTGCGCAGGCGCCCATCTGTCTTGGAGATAAGTTCCGCGACCTGATCCCGCTTTAACTTGGCCTATCGTGAAAGGAAGTCCCCTCAGTTTCCCCATCCCCTTTTACTTTTTCTCTAAAGCCTACTTCCTCTCTCTGATCTTTAAACCTATTTTTCTCTCTAAATCTTTTTGTTGCTGAGGAGGAGTTCCCGATAATCCCCTCATCAGGTTTCTCGGGGGCTTCTACCCCGGTTATCTCTCCTGAAATCACTCCATTTCCATCTCCGAGAAGTGTATCCGACGAATTTCTTCCTAAAACGGTGTCAGTTATGGTCGCAGCAGCAGATGTTGCCTCCACATCAAAGTTCCTCCACCTGCTAACAACACTATAGAGGAAGAGCTGGCACAACTGCAGAGGCGATTGGAAGAAAAAGAAACTGAAGTTGCCAATTTGACGGCACGTATGGTTGGTGTGAACAATCAAGCCCAACAAGTGGCGGGCCAAGCTCAACAAGTAGTTGGTCAGACCCAACAACCAACGGGGGCACCTCTTCCGTCGTTTTTGGGTAGTATAACCCCAAATGCCACCACCACCTATGATGCCAATTCCCCAAACTTCACCAGACCCGCTCACGATCTACTAAAGGGGTAAATTCGGCTTGTAAAAATGACACGGGTTACGAAACAATGCCGAATAGTATTACGGAGCTGCGAGATTTCATTCTCAAGAACGTTCAAGATTTCCATCACCACGTGTCTCGTCCATCTTATCGGTATCGTAAACCCTATCCGGCTTGGATCGATAGTGTACCATTTCCGCCTGGGTATGTAATGTATGTAATGTAATGCCTTAATTCTGTATGTTCAATGCTTTGGGCAAGCCAGAGCAAGACTTGGCACACTTTCTTTCCCGTTGCGGAGAGACCGTGAAAAGAAGAAGAGGTACGGTACCATGCCAGAGAGAAGATAGCATAAAATGAGAGAGAACCCATCCTAGAGAGGAAGAGCGAACCTAACCAATCGAAGAAGAGGGACCGAAGTCAAAGAAAGACAGCATGCGATAGAGAAAAAAGCTTATCTTAAAGTGAGACCCCTCCCTCTGACTGAGGAGGAAGTGAATGAAAACTGGTTCGACCGAGCCCTCTTGATCCAAGCCAACTATTCTACTTGGCTTTAGCTCGCTCACTACTCTTAAAAGTGACAGAAAGGCCTTGCTTGCAAGCTTCCTTTAGGGAAGATCTAATTTGATTAGGATCAATCTTCTTTTGAATAGTAAACATGGAAGTTCGCACGAGTGACTGCGTACCTTTCTTCTTGCGAGTCAATATTCGACGGGCAGAATCTGTAAACAAATCAAATCAAAAAGTGCTCACATAAATATTGAACTGCACGTTCCACGTGCATCCAGCAGGAATCGAACCTGCGCTACCGGCTCTTTCCCATGTGGATTCGAAACCGTCGGCTTAGGGCAATCAGTTCCTTGACTGATGGCTCTGATCTCGGATCTTGTCGGGTATGAACTCCTACCTTGCTTCGCTAGCTCCGAAAAGACAACATACGCCAGGAAAGCGAAAGAACGCCTTTACCTTCTTTACTTAAAAAGAATAGTAATAGATGCCGAGATAACAAAGGGCTGTTCCCTGCCCAAGACTACTACTCCTACTAGGGGGAATTCCCGCCTTTCTCCCCCGAGCGAAGAATGAAAGGCTTAGCGAACTCACAGGTACCCGACTCAGACAACAAGGTTTTATTTAAAGATATAGATAGACCAAGTTGTTCAATGAGTTTTCGGTATTGTACCGCTACCAATCGATCTGCGATGACAATGTCGTCACCCAGAATCGCATACTTGGTCAAACTTCACTCCCGGGTACACTAACTCCGCCGCATACCACACCACAAAGTGATGTGATAGAATTTCATTTCACTTCTCACCTCGAATGAATGGCATTGATGTTATTCATAGGCTTGTTTGAAGGGCAAATCCCACAGACGGAAGAGAAAAACCTGTCTTAGCAAAAACAGTTTTTAGAGTTATATCATCAACCCTAGCCTAGCTATTTCATCAGCTGCACACGAATCTCACTCTATAAATTGAATTTCTTTCTCATACAAACCTTCTTGCAAAGAGAAGAGCTAGCATCCGTCCAGCGCGCAGGAAAGAGAAGACTGGAAAGCCGGAGTCAGCCAACCGTGGTGAAAAGGAGGCAAGCACAGATGAGAGGGACATCACTGAAGAGCTTAACTGACGAGCTATTTTTTTGATTAGCGCTTCTGCTCACTAGCTAGATCGGACTGTCTGTACCTTTGCTAACTCCGCCTGTAAGGAAGTTAGTCCATAGCGCTCACCGGTCCAAAGCATTTAGAAATCGTCCGTCGATTGAGAGATGGAATCAAACGCACAATGGGAAGTGGGAGATAGGCTTGGAGACAAATGGTACTTGGGAGCTGCGCCGCTTCAAGAGGAAACCCGGGAGTCGATCACACGAAAACTTTGCAGTAACCCTACTCAGCACCAATAAGCGACCATTCCTTAACGAGGGAGTACTCAGCGGGAAATCTCTTTAGACTTTAGAGAAGAAAAGTCCTAAGCAGCAAGGTCAGTCAATTCTTTCTTTTAGGAAGGCTCCCACGTGCCATTGATTTAGCTGAATTAGCTCTTGCCGTTGGCGCTCTTCTCTTTTCTGAAGCAACGGAGGAAGGAAGTGACTCTACTGTTAAGTGGAGGAAATTGAATTCATAAGTCACACAAGAATTGCTCAAGGTTGGAGGCAGGGCTACGGGCGGCTAGAAGGGATCATCCCACACAAGGAATAGAGAGGAATCCCCTAAAGATAAATGGGAAAACCTATGCTATTTCAGCTGTTGGTGCCATTGATTAAGTTGAGTTTGGGAAGGCGGTCTCCTATATAGGAGAAAGACTGATTTTAGCGGACATTGCTTCTACGTAGTTTCGTACCCTTGCAGTGGAATAGGAATTCTTTCATCAACTAGAACTCCGAGTGAAGGCAACTCAATAAGTAGAGTCTCTATCGCCCTTGGGCTAGGAAGCAGAGAAGGGAGAAGATCTAAATTAGCTCGGGTTCCAAAGAAAAAAGAAAAGCAGAAATTCCGGTGAGAAAAGCATTCCTTTGACCTTCACTCTTGATGGTTGAATGTTCACAAGACATGTGACCATGACTTATAAAAATGCGCAGATTTGGTAGGTCTCCCGTGAATGAAGTGAAAGAGAAGTTGCCTCTCCCGCAGCAGTTAGCTCTTTTCCCTGAGCGGAGGGTATGAAAGAACTTGGAGTTGCCGCTCTTGGTGCTTTGGCATTTGCAATAGGAAGTTGAGTAGGGGCATGCCTTAAGGAAAGGACTCAGTCTCTCGATTCCGCTTCCGCCAGGTCTCTATTCCGATTCAAGCTCATCCATTCCTCCAAGACCGTCTATTCGAAGGAATGAAAGCTCAACCGGAACTGCAAACGCTAGATTCAAGTCCTTTGGTTGCCATCCACCACCAGTGGGAAAGGCAGAAGAATGAATCAATTTTCTAAATCCAATGGCTTCTCGGGCGATCCCATTCCCATTTCCACCTATCGAAGCCCAACCAAGTGATGCCCTTCCACCGGATCCGTTCAAAGCTTTCCTCCGGGTCAAACGAAGACTGTCCTCTAGCTTCTGTTATGAGTGAATTGCCTATTGGATGCCCTGTGAAAGCCATCTGGTTTAGGGAGCTATACGGTCCATTAACGTTGCAACATTGGCCTTCTTTATGTGCTCTAGTCGAATTAGCAAGCAAGCCTAGCAGAGTCCCCTCTAGCAGTAGCACTATAGTCCGTCCTTATTCGCAAGGAAGTATCCGCAAGTCAAAGGAAAGCGAAAGGTTTGCTCGACTGAGAGAGCGAGTGGTTATCCGGTCCCTTTCAATAAAATCCTATTTCAAATAGGCAGAGAAGAAAGGATCAGGTACAATCAGACGATCCTCCTCCTTTTTTCGTCTTTTCCGATAGGCTTTATCGAGCGAAGGTCTTCCAATTGATTATTTAGCCTTAAAAGTGACTTTGACTTACGTCAACTCCAACCATCGTCAGAGCTTCGATCACTTCTCGCCCGGGACTTCTTCCTATAGATACCGTTGAGATAGATCTCAAGGAAGCTTTGAACTACTTCCACGCAAGGAAAGACTAATCGATAGTACTACCGATGGGAGGGAAAGCAGCACATAAAGAGCACCACCACCTTAACAAAGGGCTTATGCGAAAGAGAGCACCGCTTACCCGAGAAGAGAATCCGCTTTCCTAAAATCCCTACTTTATTGCTCTAGCTCTTGACTCATATGGCACTGAAATTGGATAGGTATACGCCTTAAAACAGACATAGACCAATCATGTGCAGGGCGAAGCAAAGCTTGTTAAAAAGCATTCGGGATAGCGAAAACTCGCAACTTCCCCGATCTTTCCTTAAACCAACCCCAGACGCCCAATGGGAAATGTACTCAATAGGCTGCTCTCTGAGTGACTAAGGAAGTCAGGGATGAGCGAGACAGACCTTTTCCAAATATGAGTGAAAATACCTGTGAGCGCCGCAGCAGCCCGGACATAGACCGGTCCTCAACTCTTGAGTATATTGACCACGGAAACGATCTGACTCCAACATCTGACTTCCCGCGTGTAGGATAAATCACATGGGAAGGCCAGAAGTCAAGAAAGAGCGGTAGAATACATTTATGCGCCCATTCGTTCATAGCTGGAAAAGAGACGTGCAAGCCGAACACTTTGACTGGTGTCGGTAGGCACGCCTCTGATAAGGGCTCGATCCCATAGAGTGAGAAAAAATCCCAATCGAACCTATAGAATGGAGACCATCTCTTCTTCCCCTTTAGATAAGGATTGATTATAGGGGAAGAAGTACACTGCGGTGCCCAACGCAAGCCAAGGAATGTTGCAAATACGGAACATAACGCTCAGCTAAGGAAATAACCTTACCATCTAGGTCACCAAGTACTCTTTTAGGATCGCTAGACGAGTCGGAGACGATCGAAGGAAACCCATATCTCTCCTTGTCTTTCGAACAAGAATTCACTTCGAAAGAGTGAAGAGAGAGAAAAAAAGTGTGACTAATTGGTCAGCCTTGTCGTCTCTACACCTAATCATATGTCGATGAAGGTTGGGTATATTTCGTGGAAGGCCACATCTGGTTAATGAAATGGGGTGGGGTAGCGCCTCATGAGAGCCGTACTGGCTGATTTGAGATACAAACGAGTATTTAACCAACCACCTGATCTTTTATGATTAAGCACACCCATCGGGAGAATAAGTAGATCGCTATACATTGCTCTTTAGCCAACTTTCCAAGGAGCAGTAGCTGAACTTTGTTTAGAAGTCCAACTAACCGCGGCAAGACTTTAAAATCTGCCCGCCATAGACGAAGACTGAGCCTTTCTATTATATTCAATAAGTTTGTTAGAGAGTGTTTCATAACTGATCACAGATAAACGAGATTCGATCATGTAGCAACCGGGCTACATACCTAAAAAAGCATTTAGTAGGTTACCCCCATCGCCTAGCCATAACCAGCATGAAACGGGGGATCTTCTCCCACAATAAACGTCTATCTTGAACTATCAGAAGGCTCTCTGTGGCGGACTGAATCGTGTGCGAGAATCATCGTATCGTATAGAAAAAAGAACTGAGAGTGACCGACCTGTACCCCGAAGGAAGGAGTTTTCTATGAAGGCAGGACTTGAAAGAACAGTAGGCTTTTGCTTTCACTTTAACAATGAAGTTCAAGGGGCATAGCGTTAATGTTAGGCGGGCTTCCTGTCCAACTTTGATTTTCCTTATGACTCCAACTGTGCTGTGGTTTACCTGAGATTAGACCGTCCTGCTGCTCAACCAGCTCGGTCTGACCCGACTTTGACCGCTTGATGATCGCTGGTCAATGAAAACCCCGGATCTTACGCTCTATACCTTTGCTGGCTGGTTGTCCCACAGGGACTACTCCTTGCTCTTTTCTTTATTGTTGGATGGGGAAGAATAAGGTTTGTCTCTGGGCAGCGAAACCTACGATTGAAGGTCTTTCAGTTTTGAAGCATACAAGATGAAAAGAGAGTCGTTTGGTAATCTTATCAAATCGGTGTTAATTGCTTTTTCAGACCAAGAAGAAATGCTTTAATGCGTGGACCCTAAGCCCCTACTCCTAAGTTGTTGCGGTTGCGGAGTTCAGTCCCTTCCAATATGAGTGTCAGACTTGCATCACATTACCTCCTGTGCTAAAAAAAAGCAGCTAACTGAGAATGCTAGCTGATCTCCTCCCACTGTTCACCTGTTGGCTCACCTGGTTTGGAACCCACCCTTGCTTCTTTGGCGTAATCCCTTAATCGATTTTTTTGTAAAACCGAAGTGGAAGCAAGGTTTTTTATTCCTAAGAGTGAATGAGTGATATTAGCTCTTCTAGTAGCTCCTCTGATAGTAGCAGTAGCTCTGAAGAGCTACCCTCTCTATGGCAATTTTTCTTTAGTCAAAAGCCTGAAAATCCATTTTGTTAAAAAGAGCGGATAGGCCAATAGGTCAATGAAAATGCTCAAATAGGCCCTTTCTTTTTGCTTTTTAGCCTACGCTGTTTTTTCAATCCTATTTTCGTCCATTCATGACTTAAGAAGGGAATAGAGAATGGACGACCTATCCTCTAGTTAAAGAGTGCAGCGCAGAAGGACTTCTACTACTTCTTCCGAAGACAGCAAGCAAGCGGGTGAAAGGACTTTCTGAGTGAAAAGGATAGGGGCATCGGGGAGAAGAAATGGATAAGATAAGGTGCTAATACTCTTCTTTTATGTGCTTCCCAGCGAATAAAAAATTAGGAGCATTCAGTTGACTTCAAAAAAAACTCTCTTCAAGCGGCCGAGATTCTCTCAAATAGGCCTTTTAGACCGGATCTCTCATAGGTAAACTTCAAAATGTACAAGAGCTCTGGTAAGGCTCGCATAGGCTATGGCTCTGAGCTCATCTGGATCTGAGAACGCCAATCCGCTTACTCCGGCGATTCTGACAAAAAGAAAAACATTGCTCTATTGCTTGAGCTCGCTTTTGCTTTCTCGCAGTTCTAACTTTCTCACATCCAAAAAGGCGTACTAATATCAAAAGCAAGAAAAGAATTGGAAACGGAATGTCACTTTATTTTCTATAAGTAATAATATTAACTAAACTCCTGCAACAAAAAAGCTAAGCTCTTTCTTTTTTTTAGGGATTTTTACTTTTGAGCATTTTTCCGCTTTAGAAAGAAAGGGCGTCCCTTACCCTTACTTTACCAAGTAAGCCACTCCTATACTCCTGCAACCGGTTCTAGTCCTACTACAGGTGACTGGTGCGTGCTTCTTACGTATTAGCTACTTATGCTCCTATTGGTGTTGATAGACAGTATGGATCTTATGCTTGGTCTTTTTCTAAGACTGTATCTGCTGTGAGGTCTACTGCTTGCTTTGCTCTTGCCATCCTTGGCTCTCTTGCTACTAGGGCCGGTTCTCGATCTGGAACAACTGACTATAGTACTGGTGCTTGCTTTGCTTATGGCCTATATGGATCACGAAGGTCTAGGTCAGGCTCTCGATTACTACTCTCTGAATCTTGATCTCAACCGACAGTTTGATACCCCCGCAGAGCCAATAGCGTAGCTAAAAGTTGATCCCAGTTGTAGATTCCGTAAAAAATCCAGCAACAGCGATTCTTTAACTGACTGAAAAAGATATGATCCAGTTACCGTGCCAAAGCGTCCATGCCTGATAGCAGTTCCAGGAACAGCTGTTCGATAGCTCCTTGCCCGTTGAATAAGCCATTGTTGTGGCCGGTAGCGTGGGCAAGAAAGGCATAGGATCCTGTTGATTCCACAGTCGATTATCTTGCTTACGAGTTCGGATCTGCTGCTCCGCTTCAAAAACTTTTTCTGCCATTGCCATAGACCGGCCTTCGAAGTGGGGAGTGACTTCGGGCCAGCCAGCAAGGGCAACTTCTTCACCTTGAATAGAAAGGTCTTTCAATAGAAAAAAAGAACCTCGGTAGTCAAAGAAAGCTGTAACTGAAGTCCACGCACAAGGAGTCAGTTGGAAGGACACAGAAAGTGAACGACCGAGAAGGAAGAAATAGCACTCCTAAGAAAAAACCTCCTGTAAAAGAATAGGATAATTCAGCCTGTTTGCACCGAAGCGATACCAATACTCGCGACTGTCATGCGAACTCAGAAGCAGCTAGCTCTTGCTCTTTACTATTCTTCCTTCGCGCTCTGCTTTTCTTTTTGTTTTTTTGAAATCCTTAAGCCATAAGAAGGCAGCAACCTACCTTCTGTGAAACTAACTTGACTGGTGGTGTTTTGGAGAGTCGGTGAAAGATTCGGTTTCGCGATCCGGTGGCGGAGATGAGTGCTGTCCTCGAACGCTAAGCTAACTCCCTATGTTGATTCCTTCTGTTGTGCCTGCCGATTCGATGACTCCTGATTGGCATCGGCTTCTTACTTTGAAAATTGGAAGCGGACAAGTGAGTAGTTGAATATCTGACAGGCGGCTAGCCGACATGCCCAAAAGGACTAAGCTTAAAGAGGACCATAGACCGAAGAAAAGAACTATACGCCAGCCCGAGTGCAAGCTAAAGTTCCAGTTGTTCCGACTATCGGCTACCTCTCTGACTACCGGAAGTGGAGGGGCATATTCTAATCCAGTGATCCAAGCGGACGAGATTAGTTGAATGACTAGCTGACTTGACATGGCGAGTGCTTATTCAAAAATCGATTCATCCACTGAAGAAAAGGATCTGAAAGAGATTGTTTCATCCCAACTGACTCTGAGGGCCCAAGCAAGGCTTTCAAAGAGGCTCTGAAAGAGGCGCACGCATTCGCCACTCGTATTGGAAAGCAACCAGATCTCCTATGGAAAGAATTGGAAGATAAAGAGAGAAATACGATCAATTCAGCAGCTGATCCTGCAGAAACCTGGATTGGATTATTACCGTATCGTAGAGAGAGCCACCCGAACCTTTCAATGAAAACAGGAGCTGGGCGCCTGTCTTAATGAGTTATCAGAGAGGGATGGCTTTTGGCTGACGCCGGAGGGAAGGAAGGCATCGGTAGAACCGGTGGATCAAGCGGACCCAGCATCGTCAGTTCAATCGTACGAATGCCTCGTAAAGGCATTGGGTAGAGAGCGGAGGCACGGGTGGAGATAGAACCCGCTGCATAAGCTGTGGATAGAAGAGGGAACGCTAGAGACAAGTGCATTTGATCGAGTGAAGGCATCAGTAGAAGATTCGGTTGAAGCGGTTGAGCCACCACTAGCTTGGGGAAAACTAAGGTAGGAGCACCCTTTCGCGTCATAGCTGCGGACCTGCACTAGAATCAGTAGTTGGTAAAGATAGGCGCATAGCTTTCATTTCTTCGACGTGATCGAGATGAAGCATTCCGAGGTGCATGCATATAGAGGTGCATATCCTTACTAATAGCCTGTAGATCCCGTTCAACCCACGGCCACGGCATAAGTAGAGGAGGTTTTTCTCCCTTTACCTTAAGCAGGCTTTAGCTCAAAAAGCTTCTGCCGGATCAACTTCTTTTCGCTGAAACAGCATCTAGGGCGATTAGGTGTGATATCTCACACCGAACCTTCATTTTGAGATTAGTGGCTGAAGCCACCCTTCTTTATATCGAAGCCCCAGTTCGTTGATTTCATGAATTGATTGGCTAGTGTCACACAGGTCGATCAATACAGAATTTTTCACAAGAGACAGGGTGGACGAAGCTTTCAGTCTCATATGTATGATGTTTCGGTACATTCTTCCTGGGCCGGGTTTACTTGTTTATATGTCTACTCTCTTATGACTATTTTTTATTTTCCGTTTGATGCTTGAAACGAAAGATTTGGAGAAAGGAGCAAGATAATAGATATTGAGTCCATCCTGAGATGACCCTTTCTTCCCCTACCTTTGATGTACTCGACTTCGAGAAGCCGTCGGCTTGTGTACAGGTTGGAGGAAGAATCACAGCAGCAGAGCAAAAGAAGACCTAACCTCGGTCGGAGATAGCAGCTCATGAACTGCCCTGCTCGAAGGGTCGTAGCCCGAACTGACCTAGCTGCAGAGGAGAAGTTTGACTTCCGAGAGCTGATCCTAGCTTGGACTGATCTTTGACCCTAGCTCCAGGCGAAAGGATACGTAGGTTTTTCTCCCTTCTTCTAAATTAGATCTTCCTCACCGAAAGGGGCTCCGGCAGAAGGTACCACCAGACACCCAATCCCAGCAGAAGACATGTTAGTAGGACGAATCGGTTGTCTTTGACGTAGGCGAAGCCATTGCCTCTGATAAGCCGAATGTCCTTGTACGACTACTTTGTCTTGTGGCGTCCGCTAATCCAATAAGGCGATCCGGGGATCTAGGTAGGGTGGCTTTGTAGCCTCTATTTTGATCTATTGCCGAAGCAAAATGAAAGGAAGCTGATCCCGGTGGAAAGCCTTTGGGTTGTGGGGGCTATTGTTTCCTTGAGGCATGGTTTGAGCCCTGGTGCGGAGCTCGGTAGTAGTCTGACTTCGGGAATAACACGGGGTAGGAAAGCTGTAAGGAAAGCGCCAAGCAAGGAAAGCAGTCCGAACACTAGCACGAAAAGCAGTCCCTACTGCCGCGTCAAGCTAGGCCTGAAACCTCCAAAAGAGAAAAGGAAAGCGCCAAGCAGGAAGAGCAGTCCGTACCGAAAGCAGTACCATAAGCGGTACCACAAGCCGTACGTTCAGCGATTATTATACGCAAAAAACTGATAACGCAAGAAACTTTTGCTTAATTACAATGAATCTTAATGACAATGAATATAGTCCAAACAGACGAGACGGAGTCCCCAAGGACAGCTTTATTTATAGAAAATGCCAGCGTTATAGAAGATGCTACTAGCGCATTGTACTGGCCGTAGGGGACTCAAGCCCTCGTCGATTGAGAGGAAGAAGCCCCTCGCCTCACTCGTCAACTGTTATCATGACCTCTATCATTTCTAAAGGGCAAGGCTCACCGAGATGAGAAAAGGCTATCCAGATACAGAGGCGGAGACTAGCTTTCGAGCTTTCTACTCCCGGGCTTCCGTCTAAAAACAGGGGGTGGGGTCGATTTCATCGAAATGAACTGAAATGTAAAGAGGCAAACATTTCTTTCCGACCAAACCGCTTAGAAGGCGCCTCCTTCGATGATTAATATATATATAGGCGACTTGCCCTTATATATCTATTCTTTAGTCAATACCCGTGTAGGCAGGCTTTTGGGGTGAAGGGACAATAAGGTCTTAGGGCATTTGGTAATGCGCCAACACGGATCCTTTTTTTCTTGTGTTTGCTAACTAGGTATAGAACGCGACGAGTGCACAGCACAATAAGGCATTAGTGCGAGACAAGGGCTAGAGCTGCTATAGCGATGGAGGTTGGTATGCGGGGGAAGGAAGCTCTATACTTTGATTACAAAAAGAGTCTAGTCTAGAACCTTCATTCCACGAATCTAAAACATGCCTTTCTCCAAGAAAAAAGAGACCCCCTTTTTTAGGGCTGTGTTCGGTTAACGAAGAGAGGGGAGTGAGACTAAGTTCTTTCTGAAGCACGCACGGTTCAAAAGGAATCGATTCTCTATATGAGATGCGGGTATACCTGAGACCGAGGATTGATCCGAGAGAATTAGACTAGCTTATCTGAGTTGAATGAAGCAGGAATAGTTCCGTTAGGTCTAATCCTTAGGAGTGAGTCTAGTGCTTCGCTTGATGGAAGCACTAGGGGATTTCAATGCCTTAGTTCTTCCCTGCTTTATAGAATGGGAGCTTCGAAGAAAACTAGACTGCGCTCCTGCAATTCAATGATCTCTGTGACTTGGCTGTCAAGATCATGGGTGAGATGGTTCGTGGAGGGCCCCCTTCGTTTGAATTCTTCCACGACGTTCCTATCAACCTTGTCATCCCCCTTGCAGTAGGCTTTAACACTTTATAACAAAAAAAAGCAAGAAAAGTAGGTCGGTTCGTTCGGACTTTTTTGGTCCCATTCCGAAGTCTTTTGCTCAACGAGCTTTGCGATAAGAGAGTTCCTATTGACTTGGTGATAAGGCTGAAGGCGCCTTAAGCGAGCCTTCAACTACTGGGCTCGTTCTTAGGTTTTTTTTCTCTCTCAATCACCACGGTAGTTTACGCGGCAGCCGGGTCGGCTCTTTCAGAGCTGATGTCCTTTTCAGAAGCGAAATCCATTGATTGTCGCCCTGGGATTGAGCAAAGCACTGCTTTCGTTTACACCTATTTTGGTTATAGCCTGGTCATTGTGTGCGATCGTTTAGTCCGGGAGGAGTGAACTACCAGATAGTCCAAGGCGACCTCGTCCTCGCGAAAGACTTCATCTTTTTCTACGATAGTGGGTATAAAAGAGGAAGTACCCACAGTCTAGGATTCCTTTTTCCCAAAGGCACACGAAATGTTTGATTCTGGTACGCTCTTGGATGGCTCTGAACGGTAATTGAAGCAAGCAAAGCCCTTTTTTTTTCGTATGAAGGGACGGAGGCTAAACTGGTGCCACCTGAAAGGCCAACAAACTCAAAGGCTTCGAAGGTTAAGTCGACGGTTTGCCCTGCCTCTCATGGGCACCCCGCGACCGCACGGCAAATCATTTTCAGTGGGGTGGGTCTAGTTTAAAGTATAGATCCCGGTTCGGGTTGATTCGTTGTATCACTTTATTAATATTCCGATGACAGGCGGTTAACCATAGTGAACCAGATCATTAGGTACAGTCCGACGTAAGTAAGCGGGGGCAGCCTTTCTCAGCAAAGTGGTCTCATAGCACTTCCCTCGGATTTAGCCAAGGAAGGCACAACGTTGACACACAGTTCATTGATAAATAAACAATGTAACGAGTTTGGCTAAGCAACTAGTTAGTTCAATCAGGACTGCCCTGCTGCAACCTAGGGATCACCTGGTGAATGGTCTCAGGCAAGCATTAAGAAGTGCTCGTGTATTCCACTCTACCTCGGGAAGATGAGCTTGCCGAGTTTCAACAGCTGAACTTAGCCCGAGGAAATATAAGCGAACAAGGGGAAGGCTCGTAAGCTCAAATTCTAAAATCATCGATAAGGTGAACAAAAAGAACGGCTTTTAAGGCGGGTTGAAGACGCTCTTCGGGTCCCAGGTCATGATACCGAAAAAATGCTTGATTTTATGCCTGAAATTTACATACATCTATCTAAGTAGTGTTCGGGATTCAGATCAGAAGGAATATCTTTCCTCTATCTAATAAGGGAGTACTAGGGTTGTCAACCCCTTGGTGATCCTTTTGGTCTTGTTTCCGCTTCTCTAGTAAGGTAATGGAATCGAATTAGGTTAGCTCTTGCTAGCCGGGCCGGCCTCCTAAGCCTAATTCCTGAAAGAATGGAATGGTATTCGCTAGCCTTTCAACCATCGACATATCTGTTCCCCGATCCTTCCACACCCGAGCAAACCAAGTCACGTTGCAGGGCCTGCTCTCGCATTTCTTTCATTAGAAAACTCCAGTTCGTGATCCGTGGAAGGCTTTGATCTTCTCTTCCCGATTCCTATACCATACGCATCTATCCTCATCTAGAGCAATGCTGTGTCCACCTTCTTCTTATGGATTCATACACAACACTGTTCATCCCGGATTGAAAGATCATGGCACTACAGTTAGCAGCACAAAGCATGCGTCTGTACTAAATTGCTGACGATCGGTATCTGCTAGCTCCATCTACATTTGTATAAAGCCATGCAGATAAAGTCCTAAAAAGCGTAGGTCAAACTACTAATGTCCGCAAATCTGGCCAGATTACCACGAATAGAGTATGCGGGATGGCCTCTGGAAGATCAAGAATGGGAAGAGTGGATAAATTCCATTTAAATAAGATGAAGATCGTCCCCGATGGCTCGGAGCGGACTGCTGGCCAGGAAGCGGGGTGGGTCAAGCAGGCGTTGAACACGGACTGAGACTCTCCCGCCCCTTCGACAGCAATTCCTGCACTTGACGTCGGATCTCCTTGAGGGGATAAGCGATAAGCCGCTTTGCAGGGTAGACTCGCTCCTACCTGCAACTCAATCTGCTTCTATATCCTCCTCTTATCTTAGGGGGTCATCCAGCCGGCAATTCCTTCGGCAGAAGCCAAAGGCGGAAGACTGTTGCAGAAACATCTGTTCGGTCCTCCTTCCTAAAAAGCCTTTCCGACTAAAAAGCCTTTCCGATTGCCTCCGTCTGACTACGGCATCCCACCGATCCTCGCATCGGCTCTGCTAGTTGGCTTTGCTATCAAGGCATAGCATTCTATGGACTCTTCCACCACGTCCAGAAATGGTATGGTATGCCAACACGTTTTCTCCTTAGCCAACCAAATCTGATGGCAATAACCGCGTTTGCCGTTAAAAGTCAACCGGTGTTCTCCCTACGCAGGTCACACCCTACTCGTATTACCATGGTCTTCCGAGTAGGATATGTAAGACGTCCATAGGGACGACGTCACACCAGACGTCCTGCTGGAACTTCCCCATTACAATGGGGACCTTCACCCTCTGACCCACTGCTCATGCCCTGAAAAAGTCTGATTCGATAGGGCTCTGGATGAGGCTCCGTCTTCAGCCCCAACTGATCCACCATCTCCGTGGACGCTATGTTATCCGGCATCAATGAGATCTTTGCACTGGCCAATTCCGACATAGATTCGGAATACAGCCTTCCGTCTCCTCCTCCTTTCGCTGACGTTGGCTCACGTTGCCACACAAGATAACGAGAGCTCAGTTGTATATACCTCCTCTCCTAAGCTTCAGAACCCCCGCTATGTTTCCGACTACCGTCTTCCCGCTCCACAACGTTCACTCTTCCATCTTCGGTCTATTCTGCACTCCCCCCGCAGCATTCGTCCGTCCTCCGATTGGAAACGAGCAAAATGCCCCACTCCTCCACATTCAGAACAGTTACCGGATCTCCTCTGCTGAGCCTTTTCTTATCTCCTCTGCAGCAAGCTCTGCTGGCCTCGCGCTCCACACTTCTGGCGTCTCGACGTTCTCCTTGACGTCCGTCCTGGCGCTCTCCACTGCGCTTGCCGTCAAACCCCTCCTAGGTTGTGGCCACTTTCTACTCCT